GGAATTGGACTTGTTAATCGATTCATAACCTTTCGAGCACACCCAATATATATTAGAACCCCTTTTACTTGCAGGAGTACATCTTGGATCTGTCAATTATGTTATGGCCGGAGTCCTACTCATGGTGACCTGGTCGAGTTGGGAGAAGCCGTAGGCATTATTGCGGGTCAATCAATTGGGGAACCGGGGACTCAACTAACATTAAGAACTTTTCATACCGGCGGAGTATTCACAGGTGGTACTGCCGAACATGTACGAGCTCCCTCTAATGGAAAAATCAAATTTGATGAGGATTTGGTTCATCCCACACGTACCCGTCATGGGCATCCTGCTTTTCTATGTTTTATAGACTTGTATGTAACTATTGAGAGTCGAGATATTCTACATAATGTGAATATTCCAACAAAAAGTTTGATTTTAGTTCAAAATGATCAATATGTAGAATCAGAACAAGTGATTGCCGAGATTCGTGCCGGAACGTCCACTTTTCATTTTAAAGAAAGGGTTCAAAAACATATTTATTCTGAGTCAGAAGGAGAAATGCACTGGAGTACTGATGGCTATCATGCGCCCGAATATCCATATAGTAATGTTCATCTATTACCAAAAACAAGTCATTTATGGATATTAGCAGGAGGTCTATGCAGATCCAATATAGTGTCTTTTTCACTCCACAAGGATCAAGATCAAATGAATGCTAATTCTTTTTCTCTCGAAGAAAGATATATCTTTGATCTCTCACTGACTAATGATCAAGTAAGACATAAATTGTTGGATACCTTTGGTAAAAAAGATAGGGAAATTCTTGACTATTCAAAACCTTATCGAATCATATCCAAGGGTCATTGGAATCTCATAGAGCCTTCTACTTCTATTCGTCAAGAGAATTCCTTGGCTAAAAAGCGACGAAATAGATTCGTGATTCCCTTACAATATGATCAAGAACAAGAAAAGAAACTAAAACCCTGTTTTGGTATTTCGATTAAAATACCTATAAATGGTATTTTACGTAGAAATAGTATTCTTGCTTATTTTGATGATCCGCGATACAGAAGAAGCAGCTCGGGAATTACTAAATATGGGATTGTCGAAGTAGATTCAATCGTAAAAAAAGAGGATTTTATTGAGTATCGAGGAGCAAAAGATTTTAGTCCAAAATACCAAATGCAAATGAAAGTAGATCGCTTTTTTTTCATTCCCGAGGAAGTGCATATCTTACCCGGATCTTCGCCCATAATGGTCCGGAACAATAGTATCATTGGAGTAGATACACGACTTGCTTTAAATATGAATACAAGAAGTCGAGTAGGTGGATTAGTCCGAGTGGAGAGAAAAAAGAAAAGTATGGAACTGAAAATCTTTTCTGGAGATATTCATTTTTCTGGAGAGGTGGATAAAATATCTAGGCACAGTGGCGTTTTGATACCACCAGGAATGGAAAAAAAGAATTCTAAAGGATCAAAAAAATTGAAAAATTGGATCTATGTCCAACGAATTACACCTACCAAAAAAAAGTATTTTGTTTTGGTTCGGCCCGTAGTCACATATGAAATAGCTGATGGGATAAATTTAGCAACACTTTTCTCTCAGGATCTCTTGCAGGAAAAGGATAATGTACAACTTCGAATTGTCAATTATATACTTTATGGAAATGGCAAGTCAATTCGAGGAATTTCTCACACAAGTATTCAATTAGTTCGGGCTTGCTTAGTATTGACTTGGGACCAAGAACAAGAAAAAAAGAGTTCTATAGAAGAAGAGGTTCATGCTTCTTTTGTTGAAATAAGGGCAAATGATCTGCTTCGTGATTTCATCCGAATTGAGTTAGTAAAATCCACTATTTCGTATACCGAAAAAAGGTATGATACGGCAGGTTCAGGATTGATTTCCAATAATGAATTAGATCGTGCCGATCTAAATCCTTTTGATTCCAAGGCGAAGATTCCATTATTTCCCCAACATCAGGAAACTCTTGGTACGTTGTTGAATCGAAATAAGGAATGCCAATCTTTCATAATTTTGTCATCATCCAATTGTTTTCGAATCGGCCCCTTCAATACTTCGAGATATAATAATGCGACAAAAGAATCGGATCCCCTGACTCCAATTAGGTATTTTTTGGGTCCTTTAGGTACTATTGTGCCTAAAATAGTAAATTTTTGTTCATCTTACTATTTAAGAACTTATAATCAAGTCTTTTTAAAGAAATATTTTTTACTTGAAAAATTTCAACAGACTTTCCAAGTGCTTCAAGTACTTCCATTTCAATACTGTTTCCTAGATGAAAATAGTAGTATTTATAATCCTGATCCATGCAGTAACATCATTTGGAATTCATTCCATTTGAATTGGTGTTTTCTCCATCACGATTCTTGTGAAGAGGCATGGACAATAATTAGCCTTGGACAATTCCTTTGTGAAAATGTATGTCTATTGAAATACGGATCACGCATAAAAAAATCTGGTCAAATTTTCATTGTTCATGTTGACTCTTTAGTTATAAGATCAGCTAAGCCCTATTTGGTCACTCCAGGAGCAACTGTCCATGGCCATTATGGGGAAACCTTTTATGAAGGAGATACATTAATTACATTTATATATGAAAAATCGAGATCTGGTGACATAACGCAAGGTCTTCCAAAAGTGGAACAAATCTTAGAAGTTCGTTCAATTGATTCAATATCGATGAACCTCGAAAGAAGAGTTGAAGGTTGGGACGACCGTATCCGAAGGATTCTTGGGATCCCCTGGGGATTCTTTATTGGAGCTGAACTAACCATAGCCCAAAGTCGTATCTCTTTGGTTAATAAGATCCAAAAGGTTTATCGATCCCAGGGGGTACAGATCCATAATAGACATATAGAGATTATTGTACGTCAAGTAACATCAAGAGTTTTGGTTTCAGAAGATGGAATGTCTAATGTTTTTTTACCTGGGGAATTTATTGGATTGTTGCGAGCAGAGCGAGCAGGGCGTGTTTTGGACGAAGCGATCTTTTATCGGGCAATCTTATTGGGAATAACGAAGTCATCTCTGAATACTCAAAGTTTCATATCCGAAGCGAGTTTTCAAGAAACTGCTCGAGTTTTAGCAAAAGCTGCTCTACGAGGTCGTATTGATTGGTTGAAAGGCCTGAAAGAGAACGTTGTTCTGGGGGGGATTATACCGGTTGGTACCGGATTCAAAAAATTAGTACATCGTTCAAAGCAAGACAAAAACATTCATTTGAAGATCAAAAGGAAGAATCTATTTGAGTTGGAAATGGGAGATATTTTGTTACACCATAGAGAATTATTTTGTTCTTGTGCCCCAAACACTTTCCATGAGACATCAGACCAATCATTTACGTAATGTAATTTACTAATTCCTAACAATAGGTTCATTCTTTTTATTTTAACTCTCTAGTCCGATTATGGATTTCGTAATCAATCAATGAAATAAAAAAGAAAGAATGAAATTCATGGTTTGGGTCGTAGATTAATGGTCAATCCTGGTAGAAGGTTCCGTCGGAACAATTATTTATTTCACAAGGTACTGAATCTCTTTGAAAAAAAAAGAAAAAGAGAAAGTGTGGGAAAATGGGAAGACGATATTGGAACATCAATTTGGAAGAAATGATGGAAGCAGGAGTTCATTTTGGTCATGGTACTAATAAATGGAATCCTAGAATGGCTCCTTACATCTCTGCAAAGCGTAAAGGTATTCATATTACAAATCTTACTATAACTGCTCGTTTTTTATCAGAAGCCTGCGATTTAGTTTTTGATGCAGCAAGTAGGGGAAAAAAATTCTTAATCGTTGGCACCAAAAAGAAAGCAGCGGATTTAGTAGCATCAGCAGCAATAAGGGCTCGATGTCATTATGTTAATAAAAAATGGCTTGGTGGTATGTTAACGAATTGGTCTACTACAGAAACAAGACTTCAGAAGTTCAGGGACTTAAGAGCAGAACAAAAGATGGGGAAACTCAATCGTCTCCCCAAAGGAGATGCAGCAATGTTGAAGAGAAAGTTATCTACCTTGCAAACATATCTGGGTGGGATCAAATATATGACGGGATTGCCCGATATTGTAATTATCGTTGATCAGCAAGAAGAATATACGGTTCTTCGAGAATGTGTCATTTTGGGTATTCCGACGATTTGTTTAATCGATACAAATTGTGACCCAGATCTTGCAGATATTTCTATTCCGGCCAACGATGATGCTATAGCTTCAATTCGATTGATTCTTACCAAATTAGTATCTGCAATTTGTGAGGGCCGTTCTAGTTATCTAAAAAATGGTTGATTATCTTATCATTAATCTTATCATTAAGAAGAAGAAAGAAGAAGATTAGTTTGTTTTTGGTGAACTCTCTTTGATTGTTACTATTTTGGTTTGCATCTTTTGGAGTTTGAACTATGTTTTGAATATTGAATAATATTTCATATTTAAAACATAAAATGATTGGTATTCTTTTTTATGTGATTTCCAAAATATACGATTCATAACTTAAATTCATGAATGAACATAGATGAATTGAGAAAGAGATGGTTGAATCAAAATAATTACTTTTTTGAATCTGTTAGAGGACAATATGAATGTTATACCATGTTCCATTCAAACACTCAAAGGGTTATACGATATATCAGGTGTAGAAGTAGGCCAACATTTATATTGGCAAATAGGAGGTTTACAAATTCATGCCCAAGTACTTATCACTTCTTGGTTTGTAATTGCTATCTTATTAGGTTCAGTCATCATAGCTGTTCGGAATCCACAAACCATTCCGACCGACGGTCAGAATTTCTTCGAATATGTCCTTGAATTTATTCAAGACTTGAGCAAAACTCAGATTGGAGAGGGATATGGCCCTTGGGTTCCATTTATAGGAACGATGTTCCTATTTATTTTTGTTTCTAACTGGTCAGGTGCTCTTTTACCTTGGAAAATCATAAAGTTACCTCAAGGAGAGTTAGCTGCGCCCACGAATGATATAAATACTACTGTTGCTTTAGCTTTACCTACGTCAGTGGCATATTTCTATGCGGGTCTTAGCAAAAAAGGATTGGGATATTTCGGGAAATACATTCAACCAACTCCAATACTTTTACCAATTAATATTCTAGAAGATTTCACAAAACCTTTATCTCTTAGTTTTCGACTTTTCGGGAATATATTGGCTGATGAATTAGTGGTTGTTGTTCTTGTTTCTTTAGTGCCTTCAGTAGTTCCTATACCTGTCATGTTTCTTGGATTATTTACAAGTGGTATTCAAGCTCTTATTTTTGCAACTTTGGCTGCGGCTTATATAGGTGAATCCATGGAGGGTCATCATTGACTAACTTTCGAAATAGTCTTTTTTGAAGCTTATCCCAATTCAAGCAATGCGGGGGTTCAATATAATCCACTACTGGGTTGGATAAGAAAATGCAAATAGCTACATGTATGTATATATGAAGAAAGATAGATGATATTGCAGAATTTTGGAATAGAAAGAAGGGTTGGGGATCCTACTACATATATGTATATGTAATGCCTATGAGTATCAATCCTTGTGTATGTTTCGAAGAATGGTTCCAGAATACGATTTCATAGAAGAAAAAGTGCAGGTGATTTACGTTATGGAAGAAGAAAGTATATGTTATTTACTAGTTAAATAGCAATTACCCCTATCTCTTTTTTTCTAGCCCACTGCATTTAGATGGATTCCCATATAAGTCCTTTTTCTATTTTGTCTGTTATTGTGAATGAAGTAGAAAAAGAAGTAGATTAAATTAATTGGTTGGTTGTATCATTAACCATTTCTTTTTTTGGTGCGAGGAGCTTACCATGAATCCACTTATTTCTGCTGCTTCCGTTATTGCTGCTGGATTGGCTGTAGGGCTTGCTTCTATCGGACCTGGGGTTGGTCAAGGTACTGCTGCGGGCCAAGCCGTAGAAGGTATTGCGAGACAACCAGAAGCAGAGGGTAAAATACGAGGTACTTTATTGCTTAGTCTGGCTTTTATGGAAGCTTTAACAATTTATGGACTGGTCGTGGCATTAGCTCTTTTATTTGCAAATCCTTTTGTTTAATGTTTCATTTCATCTTAGAAGAAAAACATAACCATAACTAAGAAATTTGAGAATTCTCAAATTCCATTAAGAATAATAAGCGGAGTGATACAAAAAGAACTCTGTTCTTTGTTAGTCCTATCTATAAAGGGAGAGCATATGAAAAATCTAATTGATTCTTTTGTTTCCGTGGGGCACTGGTCATCCGCTGGGAGTTTCGAGTTTAATACCGATATTTTAGCAACAAATCCAATAAATCTAAGCGTAGTGCTGGGTGTATTGATTTTTTTTGGAAAGGGAGTGTGTGCGAGTTGTTTATTTCAAGAATAGGTTGGATTTCACCGACTGCACTTTCTTTCTATTTATGTATTTTTTTTTATAGCAGAACTAGGAACAAAGGGTGCACAATCTCGACGAATTACTTCTGAATTGGATTTCATTCAGAAATCCTATGTAAGAACCATAGCATTTCGTGACTAATTGGTAAATGAACTTTGATTCTCTTCTCTATCAACCAATAATGTTGAGGTCTTTTACATGGTTAAAGATCAATTGTTTGAAGTCTAGGCACAGCATAGCATGGTACTCTTTCTACCGCTAGGTTAGTACCAAAAAGGTTTAAAAATGATAAAAATAAAAAAGGAATAATTGGGAATTTATTCGATGTAGAACACTCATATGGATAAAATTATTTGAACCATTAACTGGAAAAATGGGTATCTTCCCCCCTCTACTGCCGAATCGACGACCTATGTATTGTATTTATATAAGATATTTGTATAAAATGTATTTGTATAAAAAAGAGAATTTTTTGGATGAAGAAAATCAAAATCTCATTCTAATAATAATGAGAATGAAGTAATGAAGTTCAGAATTCTATTCAATTCTATATTCTATTTCTATTCTAATAGTATAATAGAATAATAGAATTCTTTTTTCTTTAAAATATCTTTTTTTTTGAAAGGAATAAGTTCTAAATAAAGAACAAATAAAGAAACAACTTTGCTGACAATTTTTTATTTTTTGTCTGGTCTGAAGAGTCCTCCTAAGATTCTGATGTTAGATCAGTTTCGATAGCTTTGAATACGAACAGAAAAGAGAGGATAGGCTCATTCCATTCAAAGATATGGGAATGCCCATCAATCAAAGAAAAGATAAAAGAAACAATTGAGCGTGAGAGCCAAATGAATCGAAAGATTCATGTTTGGTTCGGGAAGAGATATTATAGTTGTGAAATGAATGGAAAGATAATCTACTTTCATTAAATGATTTATTAGATAAGCGAAAACAGAGGATCTTGAGTACTATTCGAAATTCAGAAGAATTACGTAGAGGAGCCATTGAACAGCTCGAAAGAGCTCGGGTTAGATTACGGAAAGTGGAAATCGAAGCAGATGAGTATCGAACGAATGGATACTCTGAGATAGAACGAGAAAAAGTAAATTTGATTAATGCTACTTGC